AGGTAGGGTCGCACTATATCACAATTCCCATTTTTTATTCAATATATTCAATGAAAAATTCAGGCGGTTTTTTCTATAGGGATATGTGCATAAGAGGGAGACTCCACTCGATACGATATCTGTGTAATAATTTCTGTTCTGGGGTTTACATATACACATATATATTGTTATAATGGAAATTGAAAACGATCTATTATTCAAAGTAATTTATACTGATTAGTCGTAAATCGATTTGTTTTTCTTATACAATTAAGGAAACACAGTTTGTCCTGAATTTTTCAGTCTGTGGCCGGAAATCCATTTTTCTTTTTTTTTTTCAATAGAAAGAAAGGAAGTTTTTTAGTGGTATGTGTGTTTTGAGATACAATCAATCGAAGAGAATAATCTAAACGGGATTCAATTCAATAAAGAAAAGAATAGAGATTCATTTTTTGAATTCATTTTTGGAAAGGAAAAGGAATAAGTATAATGGAATTCAAAATCCAAATAAAAAAAAAAAGGGGTGTGGGGTTCTCAATAATTTTCAAAAGAATTGAATAATACAATTTAATAATATAGAATAGAATATAGATAATACTTTTATCCATTTTGAATCAGATTTGGCGGCATGGCCAAGTGGTAAGGCGGGGGACTGCAAATCCTTTATCCCCAGTTCAAATCTGGGTGTCGCCTAATCAACAAAAGACTTGGAATTTCTTATCCTGTTAATTGTTCGACGAATTCTTGACCCGCAGAAGCAGGAACAAAGGACTAGGCTAGGCCTGTTGATACTTGATTTTTAGAATACATAGATTCTCTAAAAAACTGTCAATTTTTGAGGAATTCTGTGCGTGGCCCAAAATGATACCAACCAATAGGGTTGAAACAACTTCCGCTTATTAATGATTGTTTCAAGTCATTTTTTTTATCAAAAAAATGGAATCAAACAAATAAATAGTGAGAGTCCATTTTGGGATTCAGAACTATCAAAGTAATACGTTGAAAATCCTATAAAGGTTCCTAAACTAAAGGACTCCCCTTTTTTCTTCTAGGAGAAAGCATTATACGAAAGACTATCAAAACTTCCTAATTATCTTACACTACCTATACTAAGGTAGTGTTGATTCTATCTGGAATTAGATTAGATAGGCTAATCTAATGGGAAATACATTTAGGAGTTGTGGAAAGGACTGAAAATACTTTATATCCAGGCTCACTAAAAGCTCTGAGTGTTCAGACATTCAAACAGAATGGGGCTGTTCGACTTTTCTTTTATTCTTATTTATTTTTATTTATATAGTATAGTTTTTCTTTTATTCTTACTATTCTTATCTTATATAGTACAGTAAAATATATATATATAATATATATAGTATATATAGTAAAAACTAAAGTTGAAGAAAAAATGTTCTTTGCCTTTACTTTGAAAGATAGTGGTGCCGTCTCCCGATTCTTTCACAGACAATAAGGGTTTAGATCAAAGAGGAAATGGAACTATCTGATAGATAGTTATCTATCTTGCTTGTTATGGGTGGATTCATTGGATTAATAGCCTTAAGTCAGAATCCTTTTTGACTATGCGCCATTAATTCCACTATGATTATTGATCAATAATGGAATAATTCCTTCATAGAGATAGGGGGCATAATTCAACATGGATATAGTAAGTCTCGCTTGGGCTGCTTTAATGGTGGTCTTTTCCTTTTCCCTTTCACTTGTAGTATGGGGAAGGAGTGGACTCTAGGGGTAGTACTGATTGAGTAATCAATTTGGTAATCAAATTGTATTAATTCTTTAATTGATCGTTTTGCGAAACCTTAAAAAAACGTCTCTCTTTCAAAATTATACTGGAATACAATAATGAACAAGAAAATACAATAATGAATAATAATCATTCGATTAAAGAATGAATGATTATCATAGTTATATTTCCAGATTCAAATCTACACATAACATAATGGGAAATTTTTTTCCAACTGAATGCTTCCTAAATATTCTATTTTAATGGACCACTTCTTAACAGAATAATGGATATTACAATGAGAAAAATCAATCCCTAATTCTATTTTTTTTTATAGTATATGGACATACTATTCTTCTATCGATTCTTTCGATGGATCTCGGGATCCATATATCCTATATAAAATTAAAAGAAACCTAGGAATGAGAATAGAAGAGTTGGTCTTCGATTATTTTCTTTGGATTAATCGAAATCCATACAAATTGATCTATTGAAGAAGAGAAAATGGAATGCTATTTAATTTAGATAGAGGTACATCTAATATATGACATGCATATTGCGATCTATATATATATATATATAAAAAAAATAACTGTATACAACTTTAACTAAAAAATACTATACAACTATAGAATAGTATCTGAGTATGTAGTTCTTTACTACATACTCAGATACTTCTGATTCCACCCCCGATCATTTCATTTAAGACTTGGTGAATCCCTTTCTTTCATTTCTTCAATCATTGATAAGAACTAATAATTCAAGTTTCAGTGAAATTAA